GCTAGCGTAGCTTAACGTAAAGCATAACACTGAAGATGTTAAGACGGGCCCTAGAAAGCTCCGCATGCACAAAGGCATGGTCCTGACCTTACTATCAGCTCTCGCCCGACTTACACATGCAAGTATCTGCGCCCCCGTGAGTACGCCCTCAATCCCCCGCCCGGGGATCAGGAGCGGGCATCAGGCACACCCAAGATTTTAGCCCAAGACGCCCAGCCAAGCCACACCCCCAAGGGAATTCAGCAGTGATAAACATTAAGCCATGAGTGAAAACTCGACTTAATCAGGGCCAACAGGGCCGGTAAAACTCGTGCCAGCCACCGCGGTTAAACGAGGGGCCCCAGTTGATAGTATCGCGGCGTAAAGGGTGGTTAGGGGTTGCAAACTAATAAAGCCGAATAGCCCTTCGGCCGTCATACGCTTCTAGGCGCTAGAAACCCAATAAACGAAAGTAGCTTCAATAAAACTCACCTGACTCCACGAAAGCTGAGAAACAAACTGGGATTAGATACCCCACTATGCTCAGCCATAAACCCAGACATTTAGATACAATTACGTGTCCGCCAGGGTACTACAAGCATTAGCTTAAAACCCAAAGGACCTGACGGTGTCTCAGATCCCCCTAGAGGAGCCTGTTCTAGAACCGATAACCCCCGTTAAACCTCACCACTTCTAGTCATCCCAGCCTATATACCGCCGTCGCCAGCTTACCCTGTGAAGGTAATAAAAGTAAGCAAAATGGGCATAACCCAAAACGTCAGGTCGAGGTGTAGCGTACGAAGTGGGAAGAAATGGGCTACATTTTCTACTGCAGAACACTACGGATACGCAACATGAAATAGTGCTTGAAGGAGGATTTAGTAGTAAAAAGGAAAAAGAGTGTCCTTTTGAACCCGGCTCTGAGACGCGTACACACCGCCCGTCACTCTCCCCTGTCAAAATGCAATAAATATACCTAATTCCATAGCACTGACAAGGGGAGGCAAGTCGTAACATGGTAAGTGTACCGGAAGGTGCACTTGGATTAACCCAGGGCGTGGCTGAGTAAGTTAAGCATCTCACTTACACCGAGAAGACATCTATGCAAATTAGATCACCCTGAGCCAAACAGCTAGCTCTAACATTTAAACACACAATATAATAATAAAACCATTTTATATATAAACTAAACCATTTTTTTACCTGAGTATGGGAGACAGAAAAGGTTAAACCTGAAGCAATAGAAAAAGTACCGCAAGGGAAAGCTGAAAGAGAAATGAAATAACCCATAAAAGCAAAAAAAAACAAAGATTAAACCTTGTACCTTTTGCATCATGATTTAGCAAGCACCCCCAAGCAAAGAGTCCTTTAGTTTGGTGCCCCGAAACCAAGTGAGCTACCCCGAGACAGCCTACGCAAGGTAGGGCAAACCCGTCTCTGTGGCAAAAGAGTGGGAAGAGCTCCGGGTAGAAGTGATAGACTTACCGAACTTGGTGATAGCTGGTTGCTTAAGAAGTGGATAGAAGTTCAGCCCCGTGCTCCTCAAGCCAAAGTAAATTTTTATAAATGACCAAGAGCAAGGCACGAGAGTTAGTTAATGGGGGTACAGCCCCTTTAACAAAGGACACAACCTTTTCAGGAGAATAAAGATCATAATTCACAAGACTTACTGTTTTAGTGGGCCCAAAAGCAGCCATCTAGGTAGAAAGCGTTAAAGCTCAGACAGACCACAGTTTATTATACCGACAAATAAATCTTACTTCCCTAAAATTATTAAGCCGACCCATGCCCTCATGGGAGAAATTATGCTAAAATGAGTAACAAGAAGGCCCGCCCTTCTCCCAGCACAAGTGTAAATCAGATTGGACAATCCACTGAAAATTAACGAACCCAAACTAAGAGAGTAATGTGAACAACACAGAAATCAAGAAAATCCCACAATTAGTACATCGTTAACCCTACACCGGAGTGCATATCAAGGGAAAGACTAAAAGAAGAGGAAGGAACTCGGCAAACACAAGCCTCGCCTGTTTACCAAAAACATCGCCTCCTGCAACTTTTCATGTATAGGAGGTCCAGCCTGCCCAGTGACTACGGGTTCAACGGCCGCGGTATTTTGACCGTGCAAAGGTAGCGCAATCACTTGTCTTTTAAATAAAGACCTGTATGAATGGCCAAACGAGGGCTTAACTGTCTCCCCCTTCAAGTCAGTGAAATTGATCTATCCGTGCAGAAGCGGGTATAATCATACAAGACGAGAAGACCCTTTGGAGCTTAAGGTACAAAACTTAATCACGTTAAACAACTCAATAAAAAGATAAAAACTTAGTGAAATATAAAATTTTACCTTCGGTTGGGGCGACCACGGAGGAAAAACAAGCCTCCAAGAGGAGCGGGTCAACACCCTAGAACTAAGAGGGACACCTCTAAGTCACAGAACATCTGACCAATAATGATCCGGCACAAAGCCGATCAACGAATCAAGTTACCCTAGGGATAACAGCGCAATCCTCTCCCAGAGTCCATATCGACGAGGGGGTTTACGACCTCGATGTTGGATCAGGACATCCTAATGGTGCAGCCGCTATTAAGGGTTCGTTTGTTCAACGATTAAAGTCCTACGTGATCTGAGTTCAGACCGGAGCAATCCAGGTCAGTTTCTATCTGTAGCGCCACTTTTCCTAGTACGAAAGGATCGGGAAAGAGGGGCCCATGCTTAAAGCACGCCCCACCCCTAATTAATGAAAACAAATAAACTAAGTAAAGGGAGGGCCAAAACCCAACCGCCAAAATAAGGATATATTGGGGTGGCAGAGCATGGTAAATTGCAAAAGGTCTAAGCCCTTTTAATCAGGGGTTCAAATCCTCTCCCCAGTTATGCTAAACATCTTAATAACCCACCTAATCAACCCCCTAAGTTACATCGTTCCGGTTCTTTTAGCAGTGGCCTTCTTAACTTTAGTTGAACGAAAAGTTCTAGGCTATATACAATTACGAAAGGGCCCCAATGTGGTAGGACCCTATGGACTCCTACAACCCATTGCAGATGGACTTAAGCTATTTATTAAAGAACCCGTACGCCCGTCCACATCATCTCCCTTCCTATTTTTAGCTGCCCCTATTTTAGCTCTGACACTAGCTATAATTTTGTGAGCACCCGTGCCAATACCCTATCCAGTAATTGACATAAATTTAGGGATATTGTTTATTTTAGCACTGTCAAGTCTCGCAGTTTACTCTATTCTAGGCTCAGGTTGAGCATCCAATTCAAAATATGCCCTCATTGGGGCCTTACGGGCAGTTGCCCAAACAATCTCGTATGAAGTCAGCCTTGGGCTTATTCTCCTCTCCCTTATTATCTTTTCAGGAGGATACACCTTACAAACATTTAACATCGCGCAAGAGGGCATTTGATTATTAATCCCAGCCTGACCCCTAGCCGCAATGTGATATATTTCCACCCTTGCCGAAACCAACCGAGCACCTTTTGACTTAACAGAAGGAGAATCAGAGCTGGTATCAGGATTTAATGTAGAATATGCAGGAGGCCCTTTCGTCCTATTTTTTCTAGCCGAATACGCAAACATCTTACTAATAAACACCCTCTCAGCCGTGCTTTTTATAGGTACCTCCCATCTTCACAACTTTCCTGAACTAACAGCCATTAACCTGATAACTAAAGCCGCACTCCTTTCAATCCTATTCTTATGGGTACGCGCCTCATATCCTCGATTTCGGTACGATCAGCTCATACATCTAGTCTGAAAAAACTTTCTGCCACTTACACTGGCCCTAGTTTTATGGCATACTGCCCTGCCCATCGCGCTAGCAGGACTTCCCCCCCAACTCTAACTCAGGAACTGTGCCCGAACGCTCAGGGATCACTTTGATAGAGTGACCTACAGGGGTTAAAATCCCCTCAGTTCTTAGAAAGAAGGGGATCGAACCCATACTCAAGAGATCAAAACTCTTAGTGCTTCCTTTACACCACTTTCTAAGATGGGGTCAGCTAATTAAGCTTTCGGGCCCATACCCCGGAAATGACGGTTAAAATCCCTCCTCCATCAATGAACCCCTTTGTATTACTAGTTTTACTGTCTAGTCTAGGATTAGGAACCACCCTAACTTTTGCAAGTTCCCACTGACTTCTAGCCTGAATAGGACTAGAAATCAACACCCTAGCTATTATTCCACTGATAGCCCAACACCATCACCCCCGCGCAGTTGAAGCCACTACAAAGTATTTTTTGACCCAAGCCACTGCCGCAGCCGTAATTTTATTTGCAGGTACAACAAACGCCTGAATTTCAGGAACATGAGACATAACTGACATATCAAACCCCCTTGCCAGTACAATAGTTATTATTGCCCTAGCGTTAAAAATTGGACTAGCACCTATGCACTTTTGGATACCAGAAGTTCTCCAAGGACTAGACCTAACAACAGGGCTTATTTTATCAACTTGACAAAAGCTCGCCCCTCTGGCCCTAATCATTCAAACGGCCCAAAACGTCAGCCCCTTATTATTAACATCACTAGGACTCTTGTCAACCCTAATTGGGGGATGGGGGGGTTTAAACCAAACCCAGCTACGAAAAATCCTTGCTTACTCATCAATCGCCCACATAGGCTGGATAATTATTGTAGTGCAACACGCTCCTCAGCTAACCCTACTCGCTCTGTTCACCTATATTATCATGACGTCCGCAGCATTTTTGACATTAAAAGCAATCACCTCAACTAAAATTAGCACTTTAGCTATGGCCTGATCAAAAAACACCCCCCTATCTATCACTACCGTCCTCGTCCTGCTGTCATTGGCAGGCCTCCCTCCGCTCACAGGCTTTATACCTAAGTGGCTAATTTTAGAGGAATTAACAAAACAAGACCTTCCAACAATCGCCACAATTATAGCCCTAGCCGCCCTTCTTGGACTATATTTTTATCTCCGACTCTGTTATTCATTATCACTCACCATCTCCCCCAACGTAAACAACTCAACAACCCCCTGACGAACCAGTACTACCCAAACCTCATCATTATTAACACTATCAATTACAGCTGCACTAGCCCTTCTCCCAATTACCCCCGCTGTTCTGATATTAACCACCTAGGAGTTTAGGATAACATTAGACCAAGGGCCTTCAAAGCCCTAAGTAGAAGTTAAAATCTTCTAACTCCTGTTAAGACCTACAAGACTTTATCTTGCATTTTATGAGTGCAAATCAAATGTTTTAATTAAACTAAGGCCTTTCTAGATGGGAAGGCCTCGATCCTACAAACTCTTAGTTAACAGCTAAGCGCTCAAGCCAGCGAGCATCCATCTACTTTTCCCGCCGTAGCCTAGTAAGGCGGGAAAAGCCCCGGCAGGGTATTAGTCTGCATCTCTGGATTTGCAATCCAACATGTTTTCACCACGGGGCTTGATGGGGAGAGGATTTAAACCTCTGTCTGCGGAGCTACAATCCGACACCTGAACACTCGGCCACCCTACCTGTGGCAATTACACGCTGATTCTTTTCTACAAACCACAAAGACATTGGTACCCTTTATCTTGTATTTGGTGCCTGAGCCGGAATAGTTGGGACCGCCCTAAGCCTTCTTATTCGGGCCGAACTGAGCCAGCCCGGCTCACTTCTTGGCGATGACCAAATTTATAATGTTATTGTTACTGCCCACGCCTTCGTAATAATTTTCTTTATAGTCATACCCATCCTTATTGGGGGATTTGGAAATTGACTTGTCCCACTAATGATCGGCGCACCCGATATGGCTTTCCCCCGAATGAATAACATAAGCTTTTGACTTCTCCCTCCGTCCTTCCTTTTACTACTTGCCTCCTCCGGAGTTGAAGCCGGGGCCGGAACCGGATGAACAGTCTACCCCCCTCTTGCAGGCAATCTAGCCCACGCAGGAGCATCAGTCGACCTAACAATCTTTTCACTACATTTAGCGGGAGTATCCTCAATTTTAGGGGCAATTAACTTCATTACTACAACTATTAACATAAAACCCCCTGCCATTTCCCAATACCAAACACCTCTGTTTGTATGAGCAGTACTTGTAACAGCGGTGCTCCTACTACTATCCCTTCCAGTCTTAGCTGCCGGAATTACGATGCTTCTTACAGATCGTAATTTAAACACCACATTCTTCGACCCGGCGGGAGGAGGAGACCCAATCTTATACCAGCATCTGTTTTGGTTCTTTGGCCATCCAGAGGTCTACATTCTTATTTTACCAGGATTCGGTATTATTTCCCATGTTGTAGCTTATTACGCCGGCAAAAAAGAGCCTTTTGGTTATATAGGAATGGTATGAGCTATAATAGCTATTGGTCTCCTAGGATTCATCGTTTGAGCACACCACATATTTACAGTGGGAATAGACGTAGACACTCGTGCCTACTTTACCTCTGCAACAATAATTATTGCTATTCCAACGGGGGTAAAAGTATTTAGCTGACTGGCCACACTACACGGAGGCTCTATTAAATGAGAAACACCCCTGCTGTGAGCCCTGGGGTTTATCTTTCTATTCACGGTAGGCGGACTGACAGGAATTGTGCTAGCCAACTCATCACTAGACATTGTTCTACATGATACATATTACGTAGTTGCACATTTCCACTACGTACTGTCAATAGGGGCCGTCTTTGCTATTATAGCAGCATTTGTACATTGATTCCCACTATTTTCGGGCTATACCCTCAACGACACTTGAACCAAAATTCACTTTGCCGTAATATTTATTGGCGTCAATCTTACATTTTTTCCCCAGCACTTCTTAGGCCTGGCCGGAATACCACGACGATACTCCGACTATCCGGATGCATATGCCCTGTGAAATACAGTATCATCTATTGGCTCGCTTATTTCTTTAGTAGCAGTAATTATGTTCTTGTTTATTTTATGAGAAGCCTTTGCCGCCAAACGAGAGGTCTCATCAGTAGAATTAACCATGACAAACGTAGAATGACTTCATGGCTGCCCTCCGCCCTACCACACATTTGAAGAACCAGCATTTGTACAAATTCAATCAAATTAACGAGAAAGGAAGGAATTGAACCCCCATAAACTGGTTTCAAGCCAGCCACATAACCACTCTGTCACTTTCTTTTAAGATATTAGTAAAATAAATTACATCACTTTGTCAAGGTGAAATTGCAGGTTAAACTCCTGTGTATCTTTATTAACCTAATGGCACACCCCGCACAACTAGGATTCCAAGACGCGGCATCACCCGTTATAGAAGAACTTCTTCATTTTCACGATCATGCCCTAATAATTGTATTTTTAATTAGCACTCTAGTGCTTTACATTATTATTGCGATAGTTTCAACTAAACTTACCAATAAATATATTCTAGACTCCCAAGAAATTGAGATCGTATGAACCGTGCTACCCGCTGTTATTCTAGTCTTAATTGCCCTCCCATCCCTTCGAATCTTATATCTTATAGATGAAATTAATGATCCACACCTAACAATCAAGGCCATGGGCCACCAATGATACTGAAGTTATGAATATACCGACTACGAAGACCTAGGCTTCGACTCTTATATAGTACCAACTCAAGATCTCACCCCTGGTCAATTCCGACTATTAGAAACAGATCACCGGATAGTAGTCCCTATGGAATCACCCATCCGCATTCTAGTCTCCGCAGAAGATGTCCTGCACTCTTGAGCTGTCCCATCCTTGGGGGTGAAAATAGACGCCGTGCCCGGTCGACTTAATCAAACTGCCTTTATTGCTTCACGCCCAGGCGTATTTTACGGACAATGCTCTGAAATCTGCGGGGCTAACCACAGCTTCATGCCCATCGTAGTTGAAGCCGTCCCACTAGAACACTTTGAAAATTGATCCTCACTAATGCTAGAAGACGCCTCACTAGAAAGCTAATTATTGGACAAAGCGTTGGCCTTTTAAGCCAAAGTTTGGTGCCTGCCGACCACCTCTAGTGAAATGCCCCAATTAAACCCAAACCCTTGATTTACGATTCTAGTATTTTCCTGAATTATCTTTCTTTCTATCATTCCCACTAAAATTATAAACCATACAACACCAAATGAACTTACACCAGTGAGTGCAGAAAAACACAAAACTGAGCCCTGAGACTGACCATGATAGCAAGCTTTTTTGATCAATTTGCAAGCCCATCTTTCCTGGGTATTCCACTAATTTTTGTTGCGATTGCATTACCATGAATTATGTTTCCCACCCCTCCTGCTCGATGGGTCAATAACCGACTCATTACACTACAAACCTGATTCATCAACCAATTTACAAGTCAACTACTTACCCCACTCAACGTGGGGGGCCATAAATGAGCGTTACTTCTAACCTCCCTCATAATCTTTCTAATTACTACTAACTTACTTGGTCTTCTCCCCTATACTTTTACACCAACAACCCAGTTGTCACTTAATATGGGACTCGCCGTCCCCCTTTGACTAGCAACAGTAATTGTTGGCATGCGCAACCAACCGACAATTGCTCTTGGCCATCTTCTGCCAGAAGGGACACCTATTCCCTTAATTCCTGTACTAATTATTATTGAAACAATTAGCCTATTCATCCGACCCCTGGCCCTAGGAGTTCGACTTACAGCCAATTTAACTGCAGGCCATCTTTTAATTCAACTTATCGCCACTGCTGTCTTTGTTCTTTTACCAATGATGCCAACAGTGGCTATTTTAACAGCCACTGTCCTTTTCCTACTAACACTTCTAGAAGTCGCAGTCGCAATAATTCAGGCCTACGTGTTTGTCTTATTATTAAGCCTATACCTTCAAGAAAACGTTTAATGGCCCACCAAGCACATGCATATCATATGGTTGATCCAAGCCCGTGACCACTAACCGGAGCTATCGGCGCTTTACTAATAACGTCCGGCCTAGCCGTCTGGTTTCACTTCCACTCCGCAACCCTCATAACCCTTGGACTAATTTTATTAATTCTCACAATAATCCAGTGATGGCGCGATATCATCCGGGAAGGGACCTTTCAAGGCCACCACACGCCCCCCGTCCAAAAAGGACTCCGTTATGGAATAATTTTATTTATCACCTCGGAAGTGTTTTTCTTTCTTGGATTTTTTTGAGCATTCTACCACTCAAGTTTGGCACCAACCCCAGAGTTAGGAGGGTGTTGACCCCCCACTGGAATTACTACATTAGACCCCTTCGAAGTGCCCCTGCTTAATACAGCTGTACTACTAGCATCCGGAGTCACAGTCACATGAGCCCATCATAGTATTATAGAGGGCGAACGTAAACAAGCTATTCAATCCCTCGCACTTACAATTCTCTTAGGAATATACTTTACTGCCCTTCAAGCTATAGAATATTATGAAGCACCTTTTACCATCGCAGACGGCGTGTATGGCTCTACATTTTTCGTCGCCACAGGCTTCCACGGACTTCATGTAATTATTGGGTCAACCTTTCTTGCCGTGTGCCTCCTTCGTCAAATTCAATACCACTTCACCTCCGAACACCACTTTGGCTTTGAAGCCGCCGCTTGATATTGACACTTTGTAGACGTCGTTTGACTATTCCTATACGTGTCTATCTACTGATGAGGCTCATATCTTTCTAGTATTAAATTAGTACAAGTGACTTCCAATCATTTAGTCTTGGTTAAACTCCAAGGAAAGATAATGAATCTAATTTCAACTATTATTATTATCACAATAGCCCTATCCTCAATTTTAGCAATTGTATCATTTTGACTACCACAAATGAATCCCGACGCAGAGAAGCTATCACCCTACGAATGTGGATTTGATCCTCTGGGCTCAGCCCGACTACCTTTTTCCCTGCGATTTTTTCTTGTAGCAATTCTTTTCCTCCTATTTGATCTAGAAATTGCCCTTCTCCTACCCCTACCATGAGGAGATCAACTCTGTAACCCAACTGGAACCTTCTTTTGAGCTACTATAGTTCTGATTCTATTAACCCTTGGACTAGTATATGAATGAGTTCAAGGGGGCCTGGAGTGAGCAGAATAGGGAGCTAGTCCAAAGCAAGACCTCTGATTTCGGCTCAGAAGATTATGGTTTAAATCCATGGCCCCCTTATGTCACCCCTACATTTTAGCTTCAGCTCAGCATTTACTTTAGGGCTAATAGGACTAGCCTTTCATCGTGCTCATCTGCTCTCGGCCCTCTTATGCCTGGAGGGAATAATGCTGTCCTTATTTATTGCGTTAGCCCTATGAACACTACAATTTGAATCGACCAGTTTTTCCACAGCACCAATACTTCTCCTAGCTTTTTCCGCCTGTGAAGCAAGCACGGGCCTTGCACTTCTAGTAGCCACCGCCCGAACTCACGGCAGTGACCGCTTACAAAACCTAAATCTGCTACAATGCTAAAAGTACTTATACCAACAATTATGCTATTTCCAACAATTTGACTAATCTCCCCAAAATGGTTATGAACGGCCTCAACTACACACAGCCTCTTAATTGCCCTCACTAGTCTCACCTGACTAAAGTGAACGTCAGAGACCGGATGAGCCACGTCCAACACACACCTAGCCACAGACCCCCTATCAACCCCCCTTCTGGTCTTAACATGTTGATTACTTCCACTAATAATTTTAGCCAGTCAAAATCACATTAACTCAGAGCCAACTAATCGTCAACGACTCTATGTCTCCCTTTTAGTTTCACTGCAAGCCTTTTTAATTATAGCATTTGGTGCAACAGAAATCATTATATTCTACATTATGTTTGAGGCCACGCTTATTCCCACCCTTATTATTATTACTCGCTGAGGAAATCAAGCCGAACGACTAAATGCGGGAATTTACTTCCTTTTCTACACGCTAGCGGGCTCACTACCTCTTTTAGTTGCCCTTCTACTCTTACAGCAATCTACAGGAACTCTCTCCATATTAGTAATCCAGTATGCTCAGCCACTCATACTAGACTCTTGAGGTGATAAAATCTGGTGAGCAGCCTGCTTAATTGCATTTCTAGTAAAAATACCCCTGTATGGAGTCCACCTTTGACTGCCCAAAGCACATGTAGAGGCCCCCGTTGCAGGCTCAATAGTCCTAGCAGCAGTCCTACTAAAGCTAGGAGGCTATGGTATAATGCGAATAATAATCATATTGGACCCTCTCTCTAAGGAGTTGGTATACCCCCTCATCATCCTTGCGTTATGGGGAATTGTTATAACAGGCTCAATTTGCCTCCGACAGACTGACCTAAAGTCGCTTATCGCATACTCTTCTGTTAGTCACATAGGTCTTGTAGCAGGAGGAATTCTTATCCAGACCCCATGAGGATTTTCAGGGGCCATTATTTTAATAATTGCCCACGGGTTAATTTCCTCAATGCTATTTTGTTTAGCAAACACAGCCTACGAGCGAACGCACAGTCGAACCATGATTCTCGCTCGTGGACTTCAAGTAATTTTTCCACTCACAGCAGTTTGATGATTCATTGCCAACCTGGCCAATCTAGCACTCCCACCACTTCCCAACCTAATGGGTGAGCTAATAATTATTACAGCCCTGTTTAATTGATCTCCAACAACTATTGCCCTCACAGGACTAGGCACACTAATTACCGCGGGGTATTCTCTCTACATATTTCTTATAACACAACGCGGCCCAACACCAAACCACATTATTAAACTCTCGCCCTTTCATACCCGAGAACACCTATTAATAGCTCTCCACCTTATCCCCGTCATCCTGCTCGTAACAAAGCCCGAGCTAATATGAGGATGATGCTACTAGTAAGTATAGTTTAACCAAAATATTAGATTGTGATTTTAAAGACAGGGGTTAAAACCCCCTTACTCACCAAGAAGGGATAAGAATCAATAAGTACTGCTAATCCTTACAAACCATGGTTAAAATCCACGGCCTTCTTACGCTTCCGAAGGATAACAGCTCATCCATTGGTCTTAGGAACCAAAAACTCTTGGTGCAAATCCAAGCAGAAGCTATGAATCCAACAACTCTTATTATATCATCCTCCCTAGTCTTAATCCTGTTAATTCTTATAACTCCTTTATTAACTACGCTTAACCCCGAGCCAAAAACCCCAGAATGAGCGAATACACACGTCAAAACCGCTGTCAGCACTTCATTTTTTATCAGTCTATTCCCACTACTATTGTTTCTAGACCAAGGAATAGAAAATATCACCACAAACTGACACTGAATAAATACTCAAATATTTGATACAAGTATTAGCTTTAAGTTTGATCACTATTCCCTTGTCTTTACCCCCATTGCCCTCTACGTTACCTGATCAATTCTAGAATTTGCACTATGATATATACACTCAGACCCTAATATAAGCCGGTTTTTCAAATATCTATTATTATTTTTGGTGGCCATAATTATTTTAGTTACAGCAAATAATATGTTTCAACTATTTATCGGCTGAGAAGGAGTAGGAATTATATCTTTTTTATTAATCGGCTGGTGGTACGGACGGGCAGACGCCAACACGGCGGCCCTTCAGGCCGTCATCTACAACCGTGTAGGTGACATTGGCCTGATTTTAACTATGGCCTGACTTGCAATAAACTTCAACTCATGGGATATACAACAAATATTTTTTTTATCTAAAAACTTTGACATAACAATTCCCCTAGTTGGACTCATCCTTGCAGCGACTGGAAAGTCAGCCCAGTTTGGGCTGCACCCATGGCTTCCATCTGCCATGGAGGGCCCCACGCCAGTATCTGCCCTACTACACTCCAGCACCATGGTTGTTGCAGGTATTTTCCTACTAATTCGCCTTCACCCCCTTATGGAGCACAACAAACTAGCCCTGTCCCTCTGCCTATGCCTAGGAGCACTAACCACCCTATTTACAGCCACCTGCGCTTTAACACAGAATGACATCAAAAAAATTGTAGCATTTTCAACATCAAGCCAGCTAGGGCTCATAATGGTTACCATTGGACTAAACCAACCACAACTTGCATTCCTCCACATCTGCACACACGCCTTCTTCAAAGCCATACTATTTCTATGCTCAGGCTCTATTATTCACAGCCTAAATGACGAACAGGACATCCGAAAAATAGGTGGCCTCCAAAACCTAATACCCACCACCTCAACTTGCCTTACAATTGGGAGCCTAGCCTTAACAGGAACCCCATTTCTAGCAGGGTTCTTTTCAAAAGACGCCATCATTGAAGCCCTTAACACCTCTCACCTAAACGCCTGGGCCCTGACACTAACATTAATTGCTACATCCTTTACCGCTATTTATAGCTTCCGAGTAATTTTCTTCGTCACCATGGGAACACCCCGATTTCTATCCCTTTCCCCAATCAATGAAAACAACCCCCTAGTTATTAATTCTATTAAACGACTTGCCTGGGGAAGTATTATTGCAGGACTTGTCATTACATCAAATCTTTTACCCCTAAAAACACCCGTCATGACGATACCCCCCTTGTTAAAAATAGCAGCCCTTGTAGTAACAATTACTGGCCTTTTTATGGCTATGGAACTCACAGCTTTAACAAACAAACAAATAAAAGTTACCCCAACAATGTCCCTTCATCACTTCTCAAACATGCTTGGATACTTTCCAACAATTATTCACCGCCTCCCCCCTAAAATTAATCTCACACTAGGACAATCTATTGCCACCAAGCTTGACCAAACATGGTTTGAAATCTCAGGACCAAAAGGCGTAGCCCTGGCCCAAATGATAATATCACAAACCATTAGCGACATTCAACGAGGAATAATTAAGACTTACTTAACTATTTTTTTGTTGACCATAGTGTTAGGCATTCTTGCATGCTCTATCTAGACAGCCCGAAGCGCCCCCCGATTTAGTCCACGAGTAAGCTCCAATACCACCAACAATGTCAAGAGGAGAACCCAAGCACAAATTACCAGTATTGAGCCCCCCAAAGAGTACATCATCGCCACCCCCCCAACGTCCCCCCGCAATATAGAAAACTCTTTTAGACCATCAACTACGACTCATGAGCCCTCATGTCAACCTCCTCAAAATAAACTTACCGCTATTATAACACCAATAAAGTAAATTAAAACATAACCTAACACAGAGCGACTCCCTCAGGCCTCCGGAAAAGGCTCTGCAGCTAAAGCTGCAGAATAAGCAAATACCACAAGCATCCCCCCTAAGTAAATTAAAAACAAAACCAACGATAGAAAAGAACCCCCCGAACCAGCCAAGATTCCACATCCAACACCCGCCACCATCACTAGACCTAGTGCAGCAAAATAAGGTGTGGGATTAGAAGCAACTGCAATTAAGCCCACAACTAACGCCACCAATAATAAAGACATAGTATAAGTCATAATTCCTGCTCGAACTCTAATCGAGACTAATGATTTGAAGAACCATCGTTGTAATTCAACTACAAGAACAGTTTAATGGCAAGCCTACGAAAAACCCACCCACTTATTAAAATCGCCAATGATGCGCTAGTTGATCTACCAACGCCGTCCAATATTTCAGTCTGATGAAATTTTGGATCGCTCCTAGGACTATGCCTGATCTCCCAAATCTTGACAGGCCTATTCTTAGCCATGCACTACACCTCAGATATTTCAACCGCATTTTCTTCAGTTAATCATATCTGCCGTGACGTAAACTATGGCTGACTAATTCGAAATTTACACGCCAACGGCGCATCATTCTTTTTCATCTGCATTTATATACATATTGCTCGTGGCCTATACTACGGATCCTACCTCTATAAAGAAACCTGAAATATTGGTGTAGTTCTCCTTCTATTAGTTATAATAACCGCTTTTGTGGGCTATGTTTTACCATGAGGCCAAATATCATTCTGAGGAGCCACGGTCATTACTAATCTACTCTCAGCAGTCCCCTATATGGGCGACGCCCTCGTTCAATGAATTTGAGGCGGGTTCTCAGTAGATAACGCAACACTCACCCGATTCTTCGCCTTTCACTTTCTTCTCCCTTTCGTAGTCGCAGCAGCAACCATCCTTCACCTCCTATTCTTGCACGAAACGGGGTCAAACAACCCCGCCGGGCTAAATTCTGACGCAGATAAAATTTCCTTCCACCCCTACTTCTCCTACAAAGATCTCCTGGGATTCGTCCTTATATTAATAGCCTTAACATCTCTAGCATTATTTTCACCTAACCTACTAGGTGACCCAGAAAATTTTACCCCCGCCAACCCACTTGTCACCCCACCACACATCAAGCCCGAGTGATATTTTTTATTTGCCTACGCCATCTTACGATCCATTCCAAACAAACTTGGGGGTGTCCTCGCATTATTATTCTCTATTCTAGTGCTCATAGTAGTGCCCATTTTACACACTTCAAAACAACGCGGACTAACCTTTCGTCCAATCACTCAATTCTTATTTTGAACTTTAGTGGCAGATATAATTATTCTGACATGGATTGGAGGCATACCTGTAGAAGACCCATACATCATCATTGGGCAAATTGCGTCAATTCTGTATTTTGCACTCTTTCTTGTCCTCGCGCCATTAGCTGGGTGACTCGAAAATAAAGCATTAAAATGAGCTTGCACTAGTAGCTTAGTCCTATAAAGCATCGGTCTTGTAATCCGAAGATCGAGGGTTAAACCCCCTCCTAGCGCCCAGAAAAAGGAGATTTTAACTCCCACCCCTGGCTCCCAAAGCCAGAATTCTAAGTTAAACTATCTTCTGATAACACCAAACAATACTACATACATGTACACATATTGATATAATGTATGTATACATGGAACATATGCACATGTATATGCATTATCACCATTCATTTATTTTAACCTTAAAGCAAGGACTAACGTTTTAATTATATAGGACAAAGTATTAAAACTCCAATAAAATTTATTTTAAGGCTAACAGATGGCGTATCTAATTGAAAGTCCACGTCCAATGTTTCTCTATGAATGACCCAACTAACATTTCCTGAACCCATTTTAATGTAATGAGAGACCATCTAATTATTATATAAATGCATAATATCCGTGATAGAACCAGGGACACAAACAGTGGGGGTGGCCCACCTGAATTATTCCTTGCATCTTGCTAAACATCTCAGGGACAGATTAATGTAGAACCACCCGTCACATCTCCTCCTTGCATCAGGCTACTTGTGTAGTTCATACTGTTCGTTACCCAACATGCCGGGCGTTCTTTTATAGGCATAGGTTCTTTTTTTTGGTTTCCTTTCACCTTGCATTTCAGAGTGCAGGCGCAACAGATTAATCAAGGTCGTACATTCCTAGAAATAATTAAATTAGGTTAATTATTGAATGACATAACTTAAGAATACATATTTGTATCTCAAGAGCATAACATACTTACTCCTTCTTCAACTACTCCTATATATATGCCCCCCTTTTGGCTTACGCGCGACAAACCCCCCTACCCCCTACGCTCAGGAATTCCTGTTATCCTTGTCAAACCCCTAAACCAAGGAGGACTCAAGAACGTGCCGGTTAACAAGTTGAAATGGGGTTAACCACCGGGGGAAAAATTTATATATATATATATATACGTGCCTGTAATTTTTTTTGTCATTTTTTTAATAGCCTAAGAGAATCGATTAAAATTGCCAAAAAACTCCTCAATGCTAAAAATTTGAACAAAATT